TTGTTATGGATTAAATTATAAGAAATTTTTGAAATCAAAAATGAATATTTGTGAACAATGTGGATATCATTTGAAAATGAGCAGTTCGGATAGAATTGAACTTTTGATTGATCCGGGTACTTGGGATCCTATGGATGAAGACATGGTCTCTCTGGATCCCATTGAATTTCATTCGGAGGAGGAGCCTTATAAAGATCGTATTGATTCTTATCAAAGAAAGACAGGATTAACCGAGGCTGTTCAAACAGGCATAGGCCAACTAAACGGCATTCCCGTAGCAATTGGGGTTATGGATTTTCAGTTTATGGGGGGTAGTATGGGATCCGTAGTCGGAGAGAAAATCACCCGTTTGATTGAACACGCTGCGAATCAAATTTTACCTCTTATTATAGTGTGTGCTTCTGGGGGGGCGCGCATGCAGGAAGGAAGTTTGAGCTTGATGCAAATGGCTAAAATATCGTCTGCTTTATATGATTATCAATTAAATAAAAAGTTATTTTATGTATCAATCCTTACATCTCCGACAACTGGTGGAGTAACAGCTAGTTTTGGTATGTTGGGGGATATCATTATTGCCGAACCCAATGCCTACATTGCATTTGCAGGTAAAAGAGTAATTGAACAAACATTGAATAAAACAGTACCCGAAGGTTCACAAGCAGCTGAATACTTATTCCAGAAGGGTTTATTCGACCTAATTGTACCACGTAATCTTTTAAAAAGCGTTCTGAGTGAGTTATTTAAGCTCCACGCCTTTTTTCCTTTGAATCAAAAGGAAAGCAAAATCAAGTAGAGCACTAAGTTCAATTATTTTATTTGTGTTTGTAGCAAAAAAGTAGTTAGTTTAGTGGAATCAAAGTAAATAAGATAATAATGGCGTTTTCTTTGGTGATAGAAGATCTAATTGTAGAAAGAATCAAAACGGAAGTTGAGGATAACTCTTTTTTTGACCTATATTCCTGATTACGAATCAAGAAGCCTTTATCAACAAGAGTGAGTTCTTCCTTTCGTGAAATTAGGAAAATAAAACGAATTTCTTCTTGTCTTAGGTATATAATTTGAAATTTAAATATAGATAATAGAGTTTTGTATCTTTCTCTATCTCCCGAAAAACCATTTTAGCTAAAAATTCATGTTGGATCGGATTCGAACGAATCTTTCGATAATCTGTAAAAAACTCTTTATCTATTTTTCGAAAATTAGAAGACAAGAACAAAAGTAATAAAGTTTATTATCATACATATCTTTCTCATGTAGGAGATGAATAAGTCCATTTATTTAGTTCTACAGTTCTACATTCTTTGCACTTATTATACGTACTCAGTTAGATTTAGATATATAGATACTTAGATCTATACTAAGAATTTCAAATTCTTCAAATTCTATTAATAATAAATATTATCTAATTAGAATTCAAATTCTTAATTTCATTATAATTATTACAAGATATCTTTATTTATATAATAACATAATAACAGATACAAATAGTAAATTGAGGTACCCCTTCTATGACAAATTTGAACCTTCCATCTATTTTTGTGCCGTTAGTAGGCCTAGTCTTTCCGGCAATTGCAATGGCTTCTTTATTTCTTCATGTTCAAAAAAACAAGATTGTTTAGATCCGCTGGGACCCAATCTCATCCATTTTTTTTGAAAACGTGAACTTGTATCATAACACGGATATCTATTTATTGAAATATAGTATAACATGTGATTTCCACCGAACATAAAGGAAAAAACTCTTATGCCTGCAGAAACATGATATATGGATATATTAATTCTAGCAATTTTCAAATAGATCAGGATCGCTGGATGGCTGAAATGTAGTCGGTGAATCTATATGTATATCGATATGTATAGTGGGATCGTATTAAATAAAGAGTATGTTATTATTTTAGATTTAACCAATTTGATGAATTACTCCTAAAGGTTGACATCAAACTAGTGCTAGTTCACCTCAAACTAGTGCTAGTTGATGAGAGTTACTTCGGAAACAAAAAAGTAAAGTCAAATTTCTCTGGGGTATTATCTCAATTCCAATAAAATGCAATCGGGTAAAGTATGACTTGGCGATCAGAACATATATGGATAGAACTTATAACGGGGTCTCGAAAAATAAGTAATTTCTGCTGGGCCTTTATCCTTTTTTTAGGTTCATTAGGCTTCTTATTAGTTGGAACTTCCAGTTATCTTGGTAGAAATTTGATATCTTTTTTTACGCCTCAGCAAATCGTTTTTTTTCCACAAGGAATCGTGATGTCTTTCTACGGAATTGCGGGTCTCTTTATTAGCTCTTATTTGTGGTGCACAATTTCCTGGAATGTAGGTAGTGGTTATGATCGATTCGATAGAAAGGAAGGAATAGTCTGTATTTTTCGTTGGGGATTTCCGGGAAAAAATCGTCGCATATTCCTCCGATTCCTTATAAAAGATATTCAGTCCGTTAGAATAGAAGTTAAAGAGGGTATTTATGCTCGTCGTGTTCTTTATATGGACATCC